TCGCCCTTTGGGGCTTCGACTCTCACATAAAGTTCTTGTTTCGGCAATTCAAAAATAGGAGAAGGTTTTTTACTAATGAATCGATATTCAAAATCATGCCATTCTGGATACCTTTCTCTATCAAAGTATCGGATTTCTAAATTCTCATAGGGACCCCCAGGAATTCCTTCTAGAGCCTGTTGAATAATTTTTATGGATTCTGTCATTTCACCAATTCGGACTAAATAACGAGCTAATGAATCCCCTTCTTTTTGCCATTGGACTTCCCAATCCAATTCGTCGTAACACTCATAATGATCAACTTTACGAAGATCCCATTGTATTCCGGAAGCTCGCAGCATTGGTCCTGATAAACCCCAATTTATTACTTCGTCTCTACCAATAATTCCTACGCCCTCAACGCGTTCTAAAAAAATAGGATTTCGTGTAATAAGTTTTTGATATTCAGTAACTCCTGTAAAAAAATAATGGCAGAAATCCAAACATTTATCTATCCAGCCATAAGGTAGATCAGCCGCTACCCCTCCGATACGAAAATAATTATGCATCATTCTCATACCAGTGGCAGCTTCGAATAGATCATATATGAATTCTCTTTCTCTGAAAATATAGAAGAAAGGAGTTTGTGCACCAATATCTGCCATAAAGGGTCCGAGCCATAACAGATGAGAAGCTATACGACTCAATTCCAACATAATTACTCTGATATAACTGGCTCTTTTAGGTACTTGAATATTTCCTAACTGTTCTGGCCCATTTACAGTTATTGCTTCTGTGAACATAGTAGCTAAATAATCCCAACGAGTTACATAAGGCAGATATTGTACAATTGTTCGGTTTTCCGCAATTTTTTCCATTCCTCTGTGTAAATAACCCAATATTGGTTCACAGTCAATAACATCTTCACTGTCCAGAGTAACGATGAGTCGAAGAACACCATGCATTGACGGGTGGTGGGGGCCCATATTGACTATCATGAGATCTTTTCTTGTAGCTGGTATATTCATAAGTTTTTCCTCGATTCATTCTTCCGTGAATTGCGTAAAACGAAAAAAAAATTCATCAAAATTCAAGATCTAATAAATCAAATAATTAAAAATGACTCTTCAAATTAACGAAAAATTAAAAATTAACGAATTCTTGATTCCCGAATACCCAACCTATTAATTAAGTTTTTATAACGTACTCTATTTTTCTTTGACAAATAAGACAGCAGCCGTTGACGTTTTCCCAGAATTTTACGTAGACCTCTTTGAGATAAATAGTCTTTTCTGTGCAATTCCAAATGTGAAGTAAGTCGTCTTATTTTATTGGTGAAACTCAATACTTGGAATTCAACGGATCCCCTGTTTTCTTCTTTTTCTTCTTGCGAAATAATTGAGATGAATGAATTTTTTACCATAAATAGGAATCGCCCCTCTCTTTTTTTGAGATATTTTTATCGATATATATATATATTTCTTGATCAGTAATAATAATGCCACTCATTTGAATTTGATATACACAATAATCTTAATTTCGTTAAGAATTCTTAATTTTGTCAAATAAAATTACTTAATTTATTACTCAATAATCAATCCCATTTTAAAAATTGGATTCGGATAGGATATCCTATACAAAAGTATAGTCTATTTCTGTACTCACAAAAAAAAATAAACAATAATTTAGACTTAAAAAAAATCAGAAGATTTTGTTGATTCATTTTAGATCGAATTAATATAATGACTTTTCAATCGCGGATACATACGAATCCTTGTCATACTGAAACGACTGCCATTATTGGTATCAAACCAATAGCGATTCATACAAGCTAAATCTTCTAATCGATAATTGGGCCAAAGAAAGAACTTTAATTTAATTAGTTTATTTTTACCTCTATCAAGATTTTTTCTTTTATTCAACAAAACTTGATCGAAATTTGTTACCTTATTTCCATTGCATCCATTGCAAAATACTGTATTTCTATGGATATTGTTTCTATTCCTAGAATTGAAAAAAATTAGAATTCTCAATTCTCTACGATGCCTCGGGGATAAAATATTTTCAAGAACAAGCAAATCATAATGATTTTTGTCTCTATTTCCATTCATTTTTTGATGTATTGCAATGGATTCATAAAAATTCTTCTTATTTTTATCAACTAGGTATCTTTGATTAATTTGATGCTTACTCTTATGAACCAATGAAATACCTATGGTTTGATATATAATAAATTTTCCATCATTTTTTACAGACAGACGAACTGGTTCGATAATCAATATTCCCCTTTTCATCACTTCTGTAAGAGGTAAATCCTTATGGACTGTCATAATATCCAGATTCATTTCGTCCCTTTGAATAGCGGATATAACAATTTCTCTTGGATTTGTCATTCTAAGCAGGAGACAATATACTTTGATGTTATTGATGATTCTTTGATTTAAATAATCATTCCATCTCAATTGAAAATTAAAATACCTTTTTAGTAAGAGCTCAAGCTCTGCTTCTATTTTATTCCTGTATTGCTTTTTGTTTCTACGTTTTTTCATGTCTGATCCCGTATAATCTTCTTCAACATCTTTTTCTTTTTTTTTTTCTTGGTTTGAGAGAGCTGATTCAAGATCTGCTTGGTCCGCTAATTCTTTTTCTCCTTGATTTTTATTTTCTAATTCAAAAGTATTTTTTTCATTCGATAATATAAAAATATCGCTTTTTTTCTTTCCAGTGATACTTTTATGTTTCTTAACATTTTTATTTACATTAAAATTGAAAAGAAGTAATTTGATTGGTATGACCCACGGTTTAATCTTATATGTATTATAAAGTATCACAAATTCTGGGAATAACCAAAGTTCTAGATTCGATATGGGACGACCTAGTATTTCTTCATTCATTCCCATCCAATCCACAAGAGGTTTTTTTTGATTGAATGGGTTAATTTTTTGATCTTGATGAATCGTGAAATAAAAAAGACCTTTCTTTTTCTTATCAATTTTATCGATTATTTGATAATTATTAACCCCAGTCTTAGTCTTAGTATTTTTATTTCTGTTGGTGACAGTATCAATATCGACCCAGGCCCCAATATCGGTCTTCTTTCTAAGACAAAAATTGAGAATTTTCCAATCAAAATATTTTCGATCCATATCTTTTTTTCTATCTATACTATCATCTTCTCCTAGATAATTATTGATAAGGATACCTTCCAGCATATCAAATAGTTTGTGTTTAGGCGTATTGTAAGTATAAGAAATCTCTTGGTTATTATTTACTTGTAATGGCAATCCATAAATATATGAGTCTTTCTTATCCTCATAATTAATCGATTTATATGAAAAAAGATCATATCTATATTGTTTTTTTAAATTTTCTTTTTGATTTAGTAATAAATCTATTTCAAAATCATTTTGTTTTTCATAATGAATTAATCGGTTTTTTTCATATGAATCACATTTGTTTAAATCTTTATTTTTAGCCGTACGGCATTGATATTGATTGACTCTATTTCGCCATTTTTGCGGTACTAATCGTGACCATCTAATCTGAGATAAATCATATTGATATTGATAATGATCCTTTAGCCAGTTTTTCCATTCATTAATTAGAGAATTTCGAAGGTTCTTATGTTGTCTTAATTCGGAATCAAATATTTCTTGCGTTCCAACAAAATACTCTTTTATTTCATTCTTAATAAAAAAATATGTTCTGTAATATTTAAAGACAGATCTTAACTTATATAAGTTACTGACTTGGGTTTGTGATAATTTGTAGAATACATATGCTTGTGACAAGTAAGATAAGTCCAAAAAAATATGTGAATTCTTATTAATACAAGGTGACCTTTTTATAGTTGAAATAAAGTTAATTATACTTTGATTTGTTTTATCAATTCTTTCTCGATTTGCTTCATTATTGTAAATGTATTTAGTAATCATTTTTTTTGTTAATTCAATAAAAAGCTGTGCATTGATTCTAGGGGTATTAATGATACGCAGAAAGATATACATAGATATCTTTTCAATAAAAAATTTTAAAAAATGATGGGATTTACGAAGTAATCGAATATTTTTTCTTTTTAATATCCGCCAAATATTTTTTGGTGATTCTAATCTTTTATCTTCATAACTTATTTTGTTAGGGTTAAGATTTATCTCTCGAGTTATAAACTCCCTTTTCTTGTCTTTTTTCATTTTTTCTATTTGATTTATGATTGTATTTGTTCTATTAGTTAGATTTTTAATCCTTTTTTCTGTCAATGAGTAAGTTGCCCAATCCATAGATCGAATTTCAATAGACGATTCGGGAATAATTTTATTATGTATTATCGAATCTTTTTCTTTTTTAGTTTCACTCAATTCGTATATTCCTAGTTTTTTCAATCCAAATAATATAATTTGGTTTCTTTTTGAAAATTCTTTTATTATTTTTTTTAGAAATATAATGCTTTTGAGGACCCATTTTTTTGTTTCTTTTGCTTTTGCTACATTTATAAATGTAGCATTTATAAAAAATTTTGTTCTTTCTTTTAAAACTCTTAGAACTAAAAAACATTTTTTTTTTAATTTGAATTTCTTTTTTTCGAATTCTTTAAAAATGGGTTCAAAAAAGGAAAGTTGTTTTCGGGGAGAACCACAAGGCAGTTCAGCTTCCATTCCCAAAACTGTTAAAAAACAAAAATCATTTTTTTGTCCTTTCCCTTTCTTTTTAATTGGATCTTTATGAGGGGATCGTAACTTAGATCTGTGCCAAGGTTTCAGACGAAAAGGAAATAGTATCTTTATCTGAATACCGTCTGTTAACCAGTTTTTCGGAAATTCTTTTTCGGATAATTGAACGCCATTATAGGTGCATTTAACATGGATTTCTTTATTCAAATCCTTTAAATCCTCGGACCATTCGGGAAATTGAAATAATAATATACGAACAATATTTTTAGCTATTATTAATGAAGGTAATAGAATATATTTTCTAAAAATTGATTGGATTACTAATAAAAAACCTCTTATTACTTGAGCAAAGAA